GGTTGAATACAGAAAAAGAAGACTACCTTTTTTTGTTGTGCTTCGCTAGGTCGAGGTAAGTAAGGTATACGAAGGAAAAGCTTATTTGACAATGAAAGTGACCAAAGATATTCATTTTTCAAAAAACTTTAGCTTGTACACAAATACAGCAGGCCTTTCCTAAATCCATGTGAATTCCTCTTCGTAGTTTTGCATTTCACCAGGCCCGTGAAATGAGTTGACTTCCAAAATTCAATAAGATTGGGGATATCAAAAGAAAGGGAGTCTCACTAATTCTTTTATTGTGGATATGAATATGTAATTCGCCTCCGAAGATTAATGACGAAAGGTTGGTTTGTTTATCTGCAATTGAAAAAATCAATATCTATTGGATCCATTGATATGCGTTTTTTCTTTCATCTGCTTAAACGATTGCCGTGAGTAAACTTATAGGAATAATTGGATTTCATTTAGTTACAAGCAAGAAATAATAATGAAGAAATGCGAATTATACAATTTTTTTTTTGCATTTTTCATTTTTATAGGGCTATACGGACTCGAACCGTAGACCTTCTCGGTAAAACAGATCAAACTTATTATTATTAAAATGATCTGAACTGTTTCAAAGACCCAACATGCATTTTTTTTTGCATTGGGCTCCTTCATTAACTGATCTAAATATCAGTTAGTCTGCCATTTTTTTTCTTAACAGAAAAAAAGATAAGGAAATGGCTCCATGTGCTCTGATTCATTATTTGGGAGCATTACCAAAGTGTTTCAAAGGTGGGATTATCTTGACGTAGGTCTGTCTCTGGCCTAGATCAACCTAAGTTAAATGAAGTCTCTATCGTTCTGCTTAAAAATCAAATATGAAACTTCATACACCTTAAAGTTCATATGACGAAAAGAGATTTTTTTGAGGTCCTTATACTCATTATGCCTAGCATTGAATAGACTGGGTATTCACCTTATCAAGATCTCAAATCAATGATGGGGTCTGTTTGGCACCTCCTAAATGGGCGTCCAAATTGGACCGAACCCTTTGTCAGGCTATGGTTCCCTCAAAGTTATGGAGTAAGACAGCAATTTCTCAACAAGATCAATTTTTCTGATTGTATGATGAACTCCCTTGAAAAACATTGGCGCGCGTGTAAACGAGTTGCTCTACCAACTGAGCTATAGCCCTTAGTGCTTGTGATACATATTTTATCATGTAGGTAAATTCTTGTCAAGAGAAATATTCCATGATCCAACATCAAGAATCTTTGATCTCTTTGAGTGGTATTCCTTAGATTAGTATTGCTTATAAGTAATATGATATTTATAATCCATCGACAGGATGGGTTTCATTTGGTTCTCTTTGGGATGATAAATGACCTACTTAACTCAGTGGTTAGAGTACTGCTTTCATACGGCGGGAGTCATTGGTTCAAATCCAATAGTAGGTAAAACTTATTAGATACCAGAGTCAATGGTATCTAATAAGGTTTACAACCCACCTTTAGTGATATTTATTTTTTGATTTTGTATCTTTTCTATTTCATTTTTTAATTTGAATTTTTGCATCAGAATTGGATTCTGTTTGATTGTATTTGATTGTATTCACCCGACAGAATCTAAATAGGATTAGAAAGAGAACTTCTTTTTATTATTCGAACGTACCAACTAGTTATGAAATCGGATTGCTAGCCTCCACCCGTGTTCTAGCTCGTCGGAGAGCTAGATTTGCCTCAATTTTTTGTCTCCTTCCTTCAGCCTTTTTCACATTAGCTTCCGCTATTTCAAGAGTTTGCTGAGCTTCTTGTGAATTAATGTCACTACCCTTCTCCGCATCATTTACTAAAACAGTGATCTCATTATTTCCTATTCTAGCAAAACCACCCATCAGAGCCATCGTTAACCATTGGTCGTTAAGGCGTATTCTCAAAATCCCTATATCTACAGCTGTGGCAATAGGGGCGTGATTTGGTAATATGCCAATTTGACCACTATTAGTAGATAAAACAATTTCTTCCACTTCTGAATCCCAAACAATTCGATTAGGGGTCAGTACACTAAGATTTAAGGTCATTTCTTCAAATTGCTCTCCATTTCTAAGTTCATAGCCTTCGCGGTAGCTTCATCGATAGTACCTACCAAATAAAAGGCCTGTTCAGGAAGACCATCTAATTCTCCGGAAAGGATCAATTGAAATCCTCGAATTGTTTCTGCTAGACCAACATATTTCCCTGGAGAACCGGTAAATACTTCTGCTACGAAAAAGGGTTGTGATAAGAAACGCTCAATTTTTCGCGCTCTTGCTACGAGTAAACGATCCTCTTCGGATAATTCGTCCAATCCAAGGATAGCTATAATGTCCTGAAGTTCTTTGTAACGTTGTAAAGTTTGCTTAACTCTTTGGGCGGTTTCGTAATGTTCCTCACCAACGATCCGAGGTTGAAGCATGGTTGACGTTGAATCTAAAGGATCTACTGCTGGATAAATACCTTTGGCAGCCAATCCTCTTGATAGTACGGTAGTA